TAGCAATGATGGAATGGATATTCTGTTTACTGAATCACATAAAATTTTAGTCAACTCCATCCATATATATCATACGTATGAACGGAAACAAGACAGAGAAATGGAGGGCATTTTCGATGCAAGTTCGAATTTGAGCTTGAGCCAGGTACAAATAGAAAGAAATGGAAATTGATAAAGCATTCCTGGGAAAAATCCTGTCACTTAGGCTGATGGAGTCTTTTATCGGATATCAAAATTGATCCAATTTATACCTAATTCTTTTATTATGATATTATGATCAGGGTACAAAAAAATAAAAAATCAATGAATTCAGAATTCAATCTGCTCTCTATGAATGAGATAAAAACAGAAGAATCAGGAACAGCATAGAGTTTCCCTTTTTTTAGCACACGCAATTGAATGTTCAAAAAGGAATTCACAAATCTTTTTTTGGTAGTAGAATTTTTAAAATACAATGGGATTGCGTACATATATAGTCATAGGAGTAATCTTTAGGAAGTACATGCCGATATAGCTATCTAGCTATCCGTATATCACATCTTTTATCATAATGGAACTTGGTGCAACATAGGTTAGGTCACACTCTATCATAATGTCTATCTTCTATTCATATTCAATGAAATATTCAAGCACGATGATCCTATATAGGGATATGTGCATAAGAAATAGACCCGGGCTTGGTATCCACGTATCAAGATTTCTGTTCTGGAGTTTACACTGTTCTGGGGTTTACATATACACATAGATTTTCTTATAATTAGAATTGATAATGATTAGTCGTAAATCAATTGGATTTTGCATCCATTAAGGTAATACAAATGGAGATACAAAATTAAGAGCTGTTCGCTAATTCAAAGTAAGAAAAGTAAGTAAGAGTAAAAGAGTCAGAGTACTAAGTAAATAGTTAATGAAGTAAAGAGTGATTTATTCTAAATTGCCCTGCATCTTACAGTCTGTAACCGGGGCCGGGAATCTTTTCACTTTTCTATAGATTCAATAGATCTATAGAAAAGTGAAAAGAGAAGGTAAGTTTTTAAGCGACGCGTGTTTTGAGATAAAAGAAATCGAAGAAAAGAATAGAAACAGGATCCAATAAAAAAGAGGAATCTTTTTTTGGAAAAGGATAAGTACAATGGGATTCAAGATCCAAAAATAAAAGAAATTCAGAGAGTGAAAAATTCAAAAAAAAAATTCAAATAAAAACAAAATGAGGAGAGGAATAGAAAGAGAATAAGAATAAATAGAATAGAATATAAGTATAAGAATATATATATATAATATATAATTTCTTTCTTTATCCATTTTAGATGGAATTTGGCGGCATGGCCAAGTGGTAAGGTGGGGGACTGCAAATCCTTTATCCCCAGTTCGAATCTGGGTGTCGCCTGATCAACAAAAAAATACTTGGAATTTCTTAATCCTGTTGATCGAACTTGACGAATTCTTGCCCCGCAAAAGCATAGGGAAGGGCTAGGTCTGTCGATACTTGATTTTNAGAACCCGTAGGGCCTATAAAAGACTGTCATCTNTTTTCTCAAAATCTGGGTTCTGAGTGTGGCTCAAAAAGGTACCAATAAATCTGAAGCAACAATCTTATTAATGATTGGTTTGGGCTATTCTGAATTGAATCAAATAAAAGAAATAGTGAGAATTCATTCTGGGCATCAGAACTATGAAAGTAAGAAGTCGGAAATCTTGGTATCAAAAGGTTCCTAAGAGACACTCCTTTTTGGCTACTAAGGTTGAAGAAAGGATTCTAAAAAAGACTATAAAGACTCCCTTATTATTTTACACTATAACTTTCTTAATATTGAGGTAGTGTCTACTAACTCTGTTTGCGATGAAATTAGATTGGATAGGCTGATGGGAAATTCATTTCATAATTGTGGCAAAGAACTGAAGATACTTTGTATCCAGACTCACTAGAGGTTCTGAGTGCTGCTCATAAATTGAATCAGAATGGTTGAATGGCTCTTCTTTCTATTTGTATATTTTCTTTTTTCTTATTCTATTTTCTTTCTTTTTTTCCAATTCTTTCTATTTCAATAGAATTCTAGGAATTTTTTCTGAGCGGATTCATAAAATTGTTTCATAAAGAGCCGTAAGTAAGAATCCTATTTTGACTCTGTACCATTGATTCCACTATGATTATGAATCCATAATGGGATAATTCCTTCATTTCATAGAGATAGGGGACATCATTCGTATGGATATAGTAAGTCTCGCTTGGGCTGCTTTAATGGTAGTGTTTACATTTTCTCTTTCACTTGTAGTATGGGGAAGGAGTGGGCTTTAGAGCTAGGAATATTACTAATTTAGTACTTTACTGAACTTTACTGAAAAATCTACTTGTATCAATTGTGATCGTTTTGCGAAAGCTTAAAAAAACTTGACTTGCTTTAGTTTATCTATCTATTATTTCTTAGATATATTAGTAGTATTATATTAGTATTAGATTCCTATTTTCTATTTAATCCTCTATGAAATAGTTTAAATAGTT